GTACTGATTGAAAGCCGGGGATGATGATTCAATGCTGGAGAACTCTTCGTAAGGAGAGGCCTTTGCGGATTGAGTGAGGGGGTCGATTCGATCTGTTTACATATGAGATATGTGAGGTACGGTCAAAGGAAGGGATGATGTGTCTGTCTTTTCGAATAAGATGGAGAGCAGGTAGACAGTAAATACAAGATACAAGTGGAGCGCCGCTTGAAGGAAGTGATATCTGTGTTTTCAAATGAGATGTGGGTGAAAGCGAGGGATGGATTCAAAGTCAAAGCATGGTAGCAAAGCGAGGGTGCCAATCAGAAGTGTAATAAAATGACCCCCGTTTTTCTCTGGTTTTGAAATAAGATTCAGTTTCTTGACCTGCCTACGGGGCTATTACTGGGGTATACAAGGGCCGTATCGAAGCGAGCACTTAAAGTTGAAAGAAATGACCCCTATTTTTCACAGTTATGGAGTAAAAGTCGTTGAAAAGTAAAAAAAACCTTGGTGCATTTTTGAATGTCAACTGAATAAGTAGATCAGTAGTCCGCTAGTGGGCTTGGGGTATTTCTGGATGAGCTTGAAGCTTAGGGCTGTTTTAGGGCAGCATCCGGTGGAGAGGACTTCGGATACATGTCATTCCGGTCGGTGACTCCTTCTGTCAATGTATTTGTTTCTGTCACTGGCCATTCTGTCTAGTCAATCTTTCTGTCTCTCGGGACTCGATCGAGTAATTCTTGTGTGTACTTGTCATTCGTAATGGCTTTAGTCACTCTTTCTTGCTTTCGTCACTTGTCATTCAGGTACTAGTATCTGTAAATCAACTCCACTCTTTCTTTCTGGCCTCTTTCGGGCAATCAACTCTTTCTTGTACCAGGCACTAGTCAAATTTTATCTCGGTTCATGGCATGTCACAACGACTCTATCGGCTTATAGTCATTCCTGGCACTCGGCGCATGTCTTTGATCAACACCGGTTCCGTCACTCGTATCTGGTTGAACCAGTACTTCCTTTCCGCCGTTCCTAGGGACCACCCACTCCCGTTCCTTGGTTGTTGGTGTATGGGCTCTTTGGTTCCCGGTCAAAGCCGGTCGTTCGCCGTGAAAGCAAGATAGGGTGAACACATCCGTATCGTAATATGGGTATGAGTATAGTAGATGTACAAACAAGTAAGTGAACTACTCCTTCGACTGGGCCGCCCGCCGTTTGGTTTGAGGGCCTACATCGACTAGGCCTCCCGCTGACTGAGGGAAGCGATCTGTCTTAAACAAGAATATTGGCAGGGTGAACAATGATATGGCATGTGAATGAGTGATATGGGGAGAAGGGAGAAATTCTTGTACGTATGATATGGGGTCGGTACGATACACATATGGTGAACAGTCAAAGCGAGGGATGGGGTCTGGTGAAATATTATATGGGGAGATATGGGATACAGCTAATGTCGATAAGGAAGGGAGGGAATAATGATTTGAACTATTAGCCAAAGGTGTAGATAAGATAAGGGCTTAGCGCCAGAAAACAAGCTAGCCAAGATTGGTAAGTCTAGAACAGAATCAATAGGGCCGGTGGACAAGTATAGGACTCTCGGTTTGGCTCGTTCGGTAGGGTCGGGTCAGTCCCTCGGTTCGACCCGGCTAAGTATTTACTTAGTGAGCCAGCGCTGGTGGGCATTGCTTGCTTGTCGAAGGGCAAGCTCGTGTCGGATCGTACTTCTGGTTTGAGAGTCTATATCTTTTTTTACTGCCTGGGTGCCATTAAAAACGGAGTGATTTGACCCCCGGTTTTGAGTCATTTTGGAATCGGGATTCAGTTTCTTTACCTACCGAAGACCTGCCGAAGGGTATCTCGAAGCGTAAGCAAGGGTGTGCCGTTGAAAAGCGGATAAAACGGATCCTGTTTTTGGCCAATGGATAGACTTGAAGCAGCTAGTGGACGGGCTTGGGGCTGTGGTTGTTTGCCGAGGGGCAAGGGAGTGCCTTATTGTATCGTATTTATGGTTGGTGATAGTCATTCTCTCGTGTACAACTATCTGGTCAATGCCATTCTGTCTAGTAATTCTTTCTCGACTACTTGTTTTAGTCACTCTTCCCCTCCCTGCTCTCGGTGATTCCTTCTGTCAATCTCATTCTGTCATTCCATTCTTTCCAACACTCGTTTCTGGCGTTATGGCCCTCGGGACTCGCCTCTTTCTTTCCGGGCTTCTTTCGGGCAATCAACTCGTACTTGTAAAGAAAGGGGATCGATGTCGATCTGTCGTTCGGTACGTGTGATATCTGGTCTTTCAGCAACGTCTTTCTCTGGTCAATGTCATTATTTGGTGCATGGTCCTTCTGGCAATAGAGTGTCTCTTTCTTCCTTATCTGTATGAGCTAGGGTCATTCCTTTCGCGAAGGCTGACTACTAATGAGTGCCCACTGTAACTGGTCATAGGCTGCCTGCCGAGTGAGGGTTCGATGGATGGATCTGTTTCCGGATGATATGTGTCTGGGTAGTAGGTCCAAGGATGTAGGTGCAGTAGGTAGAAGTAGGCGAGCCACTACTTTCGTTGGGTACGATGAACAATGTGATATGGGAAGCAGGTAGACAGTAGGTGTACAAGTAAGGGCCTTTATCCTTGCAAGCGAAGCGATATGTCTTAAACATATGTTTCAGGCACTAGTAATTCTTTCTCTCTCGACTCATAGCATTCAGCATTCAAGTACGTGTTTCTAGTTGATGAGTATCTCTTTCCTTCGTGACTCTCGGATCGAAGCGAGTAGTTGCCGATCGACTTGTTCCGTGCCGTCAGCGACATTTCTTTCTGGTTGGATAGTCTATTCTTTTGTTGGTGGTCAGCAGGCCTCGCCCGAAGGCAGTTGCGGAGTTAAGGGCTTCGTCACTTGTATTTGTTTCTGGTTGGTGATTCCTTCTTTCGTAACATGTCTCTCTGGTACTACGCATTCTTTCCTTTCTGGCTCCACTACTCTACTCTCTAGGCTGAACCTGTCCTCTCCTTCCCCTCCACTCCCCGAGCGAAGCGACCCTTCCCGTGAAAGCGGGGTAAGCTATCTGTCAAATAAAAATCTTTCTCGACTCATAGCTTTAGGCAACTGTTGCTTTTGGCACTAGCCATTCGTTCTGGCACTCGACTCTTTCTTCCTGGCCCACGTATGGTCAATATCATTCTTTCTCTTTCAGGCACTTGTCATTTGACTACTTCTTTCTGGTTTTATGAGTATTTCTACTTCCTTCCTTCTTCCCCACTCCTCTCTTTTTCCAGTCCTCTCCTTCCCCTCCACTCCCCCGCTAGCAGCTTGCTCTGCTCATGGTACAACGACTAACGACTCCTCTTTATCGGCTAGCGGGGCATGTCCTTCTGGCGTGGTGATGACTCTTGTCGGCGTCGGATCGATTCTCGTTCTGGTCAATCTCATTCTTTTGAGGGGTCGGCGATTCCTTCTGTCATTAATCATTCTTTCTGGCTTGGTTGAACTAGTCCTTTCCTTTCCTTGGGACCCACTCCCCTCGTTCAAGCAAGCGATCCTGCCCTACTTCCTTCCTTCTTCCCCACCTCCTGAGAGCTGCTTTCCTTATTGTGAATCACTCCTTGCCGTTTCTACCCTCCTTTCAGCCACTCCATTCCTTTCTGTCTGCCACTATCCGAGGTAAGCGAGCTCTGTTGTTCAAGCAAGGGATGTGGTCTTTCTTTTTCCACACGACATGGAGTGTATGGTCGATGGTGAAATATGATGATATGTGGGTCCGGTCGTCAAAGCAATGGGTCTGATGCAAAGTCAAAGCAGGGGGTGATGTCTGGCGAGCATATGGGTAGGGTTAGTAGGTACAAGGAAGGCCCTCGAATAGGCCGCCCGCCGGGCAGTGATATTTGTGTTATGGGGTTCAAAGCGAGGGTGCCGATCAGAAGTAGCAAAAAAGGACTCTGTTTTTGATGAATTTCTGAGAAAAGTAGTTGAAAAGTGGGTGAAATTAGTCTGCTATCGAGCTGGGTGAGCTCGGAGCTTAGGCAGTGGAAAAGTGCTTCCTGGCTAGCGACTCGACTGTAACTCCTCTCCATCCACTCCTTTCTTTATCTACGACCACATGTTTAGCGCCTTAACGCATCCTGGCACTTGTTTCTCAACACCGTATTTCTCGACTACTTGTATTTGTAAATAAACTTGTACTAATCATTCTGTCTAGTAATTCCTTATGGTCTTTCAGGTCAATTTCATGCTTTTTGGCACTCGTTTATGGCGTTATGGCCCTCGGGACATTTCTTTCTGGCATTCGTCAAGTCATTTTCATCGTGGTACTACTAGTCACTCTTTTCGGCACATCATAGGCCTCACCATCAGATGCCGAATCCGCTGAATAGGAATCCCTTGATCCGAGAAGGAAGGCCTTTCCATGGGTGGTGGGGAATGAAAGAAGTGAATTCATTTCCAAGGGAACGGATATCGCATATCGCAACTGACCACTAATAATAGAAATAGTGATCTCTCATTCTATCACATCTACCTTCCCCACCCACCGCCCATGTTCAACGCACCTTTAAAGGCTGCGGAAACGCTCTTCTCGATCATATTTGAGTTGAAGCCCCTAGATCTCGATCCTACTCTCTACACGAGTACTGCAATCTAGCATATCTCTTCCCTCCCTCCAACCCTTATTCTCTATCTCGCTACGGGGCTAGCTTCTTTGGTATGGCATGGCTAGTTAGTTAGTTTAGTTCTTCTCCCGCCCAACCACCCCATAGTTCTTAGTAGTTGGTTAGGTAGGGATTGATTGTTAGGTATAGTCTTCTTATCCCACCCATCTCCCTTAGTTTAGTTTGTAACGACAGCGACAGCTATCGCCTTTCTTAGTATTTAGACGACAGCTAACGCTCTATTTTCTTATTTCGTTTCGTTAGATCAGTCGCACTAGGGAATTAGGGAATCCCAGAAGGGAGATCCTCGATACGAAAAGATCATCTAATTGACTTAGATGGGGCTGATGAGGAGGGAAAGCGAGCCCTCGGGTTTCAAGTTGAACATGCCTAAGATAAGGCTTTGTGCTTTAGTTACGCAACAGGTGCTTGTGGTAGACATCACTCGGTACGCCGGCCGAACAAGCGCGAGAGCGAATCAATCGTGATTGCATGGTATCGTCAGCTCCGTTCAGCAAGACTGCAGCAAGGGCTTCGTCAGCAGCACGCCTAGAACCATGCCCCCATGGTTCGAAGCCTAAGAGAAAGGCCAATTCATTCCTCCGACGGGACAGCGGTTAGTCAAGCCCTGGCAATTGAGTAAAGGAAAGTGTGATAGGAGGTGAACGTGCGTTGGTTCGGGGAGGGAATTCGATGAATCTGAAGCAGCAGATACCACAGGAGAATCAGCCGAAAAGGAATACTAAAGGCAGTAGAGAAGAAAGATAGGGCATTAGCCGCTTCAATTCGAGAAGCAGCATCCCCATCCGAATCCGCTGAAGAGGAAACCTTTGGCTCTGGAGTTCATAGTTCATTCCGCTCAACAAGCTGACCCAGCCTGAAGGAAGGGGTTTTAATCCTATAGCCTACTCTCTTGTTAAGTTTTGCCTTTCGAATTAAACAACCAATTGAGGTCAGTGAGAAGCTTGGTTGTTCCGCCTTAAGCTATAGGGCTTCCCTAGAGGGATGAGGTGGTCGTACCGCTTCTGGGACCACGATATGCACCACCAGGGGCTGTTTTTCCGACAGGAGTTTGATACCTTGACTCCTCCGCAGGTAAGCTTGTTCTTCTGCGATATTTCCTTCTTCGTTTGCGTGGATGACCGATTGATGCTATGTGGATGTAGATCACCTGGAGGCCCTTTGGAGATAGGCCTTACGCTTCTAGGCCAGCTGTAGCTATATCTGATCCGTACTTCCTTGCCCGAGTGGAGCTGATATACCTGGACCACGTCGAGTGGTACCTGGGTGAGAGAGTGTTACGGCAGTTTGGGATTGATCGGCCGGTGCAGAGAAAGCAGAGTCAGTAACGGTGGGCAGCATATGTGGCTGACGGAAGGGAGGAGGATTAGAGCAGAACGATTTGGATGGCATGTTTTGAGCTCATTTGAGCCTATAGATAGAGGACCTGTGGTAGGTCAGGAATGTCGATGGGGCGGTTAAAGGTAGGGCTTTCGAGCTCCTGCTGCGATAAACTCTAAAATGCTCTAGAAGCGCGATAGAAGAGCATCTAACGCGCATTGAGCGAGCTGTTCAGGTGTTGCTTTTCCCTTTTGGGCCCTCCGCAAAACCGGAATTTCGCTTTGTCGTCTTGCCCGGGTTAGGCTTCGAGTCCTTCTTTTTCTCACCATTATGAACTCTTCAACTTGTAGTCCACCAGGAGGCTAAATCCTCTCCTGAGTTCCGTCTGAACCCAGGTTTGTAAACCAGCCATTCAATGGAAGACTTTGTCTTCTTATTTATGTTCAGCATTAGGGTCCTTCACATAATCTCTCACCGTGCCCCTTCCTCAATGAGTCACGAGCGAGCCATGCCACATTGCATGGGAGGCCTTCACTTCCTTTTTGAGCTTTCGATTCTAGGCCGTCCGTCCGGCTCCATCCGGGTTCTCCTTCGCATCACCGGTAAGATACATGCTGGTGATGGTGACCTTTTCCTCTTCCGGGGCACGGACAGCCTTGAACTCTTCCATGTCCCACAGAAAAAACTCGTTTAGATCGATGTTTATCTGCTTGTTGTCCGGGCCTGTGAGCTCCATGCAAATTCTCCTTTCAAAGTTGCAAAACACGATCCCTAGCGTAAGTCGCAATCAACTTGATGCATTTTGTTGGACTCATGAGTATAGGACGTAATTAGAGGTGGTGGGCGCCTATATACCACTTCAAACGGTGTTTGTTTGGTTGCCGAATGAGTTGTGGTATTGTACCACTATTCTGCCCATGGTAACCAACGTACCCATTCCCTTGGTCTATCGCTTGTAAAGCATCCCAGGTAGTTCTCTAAGCACCGGTTAACCACCTCGGTCTGGCCATCAGTCTGGGGGTGGAAAGCAGTACTCATTTAAAATTGTGTCCCTTGTAAACGCCTGCCAGAAATTGCTAATGAAGACCGGGTCCCCTGTCGCTGACAATTGAGTGTGGCATTCCATGCAATGAAGATATTATCGACAAAGATCTGAGCGACTGTTGCTGCTGTATATGGATGGGACAGTGGAAAAAAATGGGCATATTTTGTTTGTGAGTCGGTCCACCACGATCAAGACCCATACTCCCTTTTTTGGCAGAGCCGCAAAAAATCTATGGAGACACTCTCCCATGGTCTTTGTGGTACAGACTCCTCGGTCTTCTTGGACTTGGTTTATGTCTGATTCCACCCGAACTGCTAATGTAGGGTTATTTGGGGCGGCACACTATTCGTCTAAATAAGTTCTCTTTCGTCTTCCGATAGTTCTGACCTGCAAAGTGAGCCCCGAAAACTGGCAACCTATGACCAAAAAGCTAAAAATTAGGCACAGTAGCCGATAGAGTAGAAGGTGGGATTCTATACTCTATAGCCTATGCGCCTGCTTCTGATGAGATAGAAGTAGGATCCCGGTGCGTCTTCCTTCGGTCGGCCTGTCATCGAAGGATGTTAGCAAAATCAGAAGAACTGGAGGCTCGAAGGCTCGGGTTGGTCAAGCGAACTGATTCATTTAATTCTTCGCCTAGTCTTAGCACCCGCACAGTAGAGGGGAAGAAGCATTCCCTTTCCGACAAAACTAAGCGTCTTGCCGCTGGGTAAAGGCAATAGGAGGAGTGAACCCGACCACTTCACGCTGAGGTTCATAAAGGTAAATCCGGCCTCCTTGATCCTCGCCCCAAAGCCAACGCATGAGTTTGGTGCTCTCCATTAACCGCTCAAATCTTGTGCTCAATGAGGTCCCGGTACCTTCTTCTTGTTCTTGGAGCTAGGCTAAAACTCGTCCACATCTCCTGTCTGAACGATCATCTCCCGTCGTCCTTCCGGCTTGCCATCTCTTTATCTCGAATCCCTCGTGATGGTAGGACTCTCTCTTCTGGTCTTGGCCTTGGCTGCTTAGAGACATCCCTTTAGTTCGTCTTAGAGAATGGAATTAGGAATTCTATTTTCGTCTTATTGTAGGTCGGTCATCTGTTCAATCTGGAATTCCATCTCTTGTTTGGTTTCTGGTACCGGTTTCAGTTCCTTTGTTCAAATCAATATCTATGTCAGGCTTCCCTTCCCCGTGGTACTGTCCTGTTCAATCCGTTGTTCTTCTGTCTGAGGCAAAGGCGAATCCCTTATACTGTATACGGTCGAGCTGGTAAGCTAGCTCATAGGGCTGGCTGCCGGATACGCTAAGGCTGCTTATTCTTTCGCGCTAGGAGCAGTATGCAAGTTAGGAGCCCTTCCTAGGTTGTGAGGCGATAGTGCCTGCTGTCGATAGGTAGCTCATCCCTTGCTTGGTAGTTCAAGGCGTAGGCGCTCTTGTCTTTCGTGAGTGTGGGTGTGAGGCAGGACTATCTGCTGCAAGTTCCTGTCTGGCGGATGCAGAATTTGTCTTCGGTCGATAGGTGGGCTCTGTTCCTGTTGCAAGTGCAGGAGCGGTGTCGGCCCAAGCAGTAAGTAGGTGGAGCTCTTAGTGCTTGGTCCCTTCCTTGGTTGGCTACCTCAGTAGGTGCTTGTTTGGCATGAACTGTAGCGTAGGCACAAGAAATAGAGGTAGGAGGATCCGGAGGCGTAGGAGCAAGGTTGCAGGAAAGCCAGGTCCTAGCTAGGTGTGGTCTCCTGCCTGGTCTATTGGTAGTCATCTTTTATCTTTTAGCTGTCTGAGGCCTGCCATTGGCTTAGCCTTAGCTCAGCCCTTGCAATTGGTCAGCTACACACGTCGCTTTCATTTCCTATTTTATATGCCACTTCCCGGTCAACGCGAATAGATTCTTTGCTTGTTTACCCCGGTCTGTTAGAAAGATGTGATCTCCTTGCCCCCGCCCTTGCTTAAGGATTCTCGGCCTTCTTAGTTCTCTTCTTCCATCGGCTCTTCTTTCATCTGGAGGAATTGGTCCTCTCCTGTTGGCGAATCCCCTTGCTATTGTTGTTTCAAAAATAGTTATCCCATTCCTGCCTGTCTTGCGGCACATGCGGTACCAGCTCTTGTTCTTGATGTGGCTCTTTCGGAAGTTGCGGAAGATAGTATAGATGCTCCTGTTCTTTCTGCGGCAGTTGTGGATGCGCTTTACTTCTTTCTGAGTATCCCGGTGCAGCTGTCTTGTTCAAGCTATGGATCAACTATAGAGAAGGAGTGTGAAAGCTAGCTACTTTTTTTTAATACTCCTTGCCTGCTAGAAGCTACGGCATCCCACCGGTCCTATCCGAAAGGGTGAGTTGATGCTAGGGCCCTGATTGCTCAGTTGTTAACCGAGCCCCACCGCCCTTCTTTTTTCTTTTTAAAATAATATTTATTTGCCCACGGAGCGGTGAAATTACTTTCTTTCGAGTGATTCATCAATAGGCCATAGGAAGTTGCTTCTTGGAATGCCGTCGTCTAGCTGGCAAGGCTTTCGTTTTTTTGGGGCTACCCTGTAGAACCGGATTCCGTTCCTTGATTCAAACCAGACTGACAAACTTCCCATCAGATGAATAAGAAAGTAGTCCAACGAATCCAGCTGAGCACAGATCTACTCTTCGAATAGCAAGCAACAATAGAATAGCAGCTAAACCCGATCCGTTCAAAACGGGTACGATATCAACTAATTTCGGGGCCTTCCTTCGGGCAGGGTAAGGTCTGCACAGCTGATTAGAAAAGGAGCGACGGACCCGACAGGACAATCGGTTATATGACGGCTCTCGTCGACCGCTCTGTCCTTAAGCTGGCATGCGGAAAGCAACAGCGATATCAGCTTCTTCGCTCCATACGGGCGCAGCAGGCGTTCCTATTCTTCTATCAGCTTGAGCGGGGACTGTGCTATTGTTGTCGTTTGTTTGCTGGAAGCGTGTTTTTTAAGCTTTCAGTTCGAAGTCTGATTCCGCTGTGCTTGTTCAGCTTCATCCGCAAGGATACCTGACCAC